GTTAATGTAGCTTAATTAATAAAGCAAGGCACTGAAAATGCCAAGATGAGTCATAAGACTCCATAAACACAAAGGTTTGGTCCTGGCCTTCCTATTAGTCCTTAGTAAACTTACACATGCAAGCCTCCGCGCCCCAGTGAGAATGCCCTTAAAATCGCTAACGATCTAAAGGAGCAGGTATCAAGCACACTATTAAGTAGCTCATAACACCTTGCTAAGCCACACCCCCACGGGATACAGCAGTGATAAAAATTAAGCCATGAACGAAAGTTCGACTAAGTTATACTAAAGAGGGTTGGTAAATTTCGTGCCAGCCACCGCGGTCATACGATTAACCCGAACTAATAGGCCTACGGCGTAAAGCGTGTTTAAGATAACATAAAACTAAAGTTAAAACTTAACTAAGCCGTAAAAAGCTACAGTTACAATAAAATATACTACGAAAGTGACTTTAAAATTTTCTGATTACACGATAGCTGAGACCCAAACTGGGATTAGATACCCCACTATGCTTAGCCCTAAACATAAATAGTTTTATAACAAAACAATTCGCCAGAGAACTACTAGCAACAGCTTAAAACTCAAAGGACTTGGCGGTGCTTTATATCCCTCTAGAGGAGCCTGTTCTATAATCGATAAACCCCGATAAACCTCACCATCCCTTGCTAATACAGTCTATATACCGCCATCTTCAGCAAACCCTTAAAAGGCAGAGCAGTAAGCAAGATCATCACGCATAAAAAAGTTAGGTCAAGGTGTAACTTATGAGATGGGAAGAAATGGGCTACATTTTCTATTTTAAGAACACTTTACGAAAGTTTTTATGAAATTAGAAACTGAAGGAGGATTTAGTAGTAAATTAAGAATAGAGAGCTTAATTGAATAGGGCCATGAAGCGCGCACACACCGCCCGTCACCCTCCTCAAGTAATAAGACTGAGACCATAAACATATTAACTCATATCAAAACACGAGAGGAGACAAGTCGTAACAAGGTAAGCATACCGGAAGGTGTGCTTGGATTAACCAAAGTGTAGCTTAACAAAAGCATCTGGCTTACACCCAGAAGATTTCATGATTAATGACCACTTTGAACGAAAGCTAGCCCAATCAACTTTAAATTAAACTATCATAGAACCACAAAACAAAACATTTAGTCAAATCTATTAAAGTATAGGAGATAGAAATTCTAATTGGAGCTATAGAGATAGTACCGTAAGGGAATGATGAAAGACATTTTCAAAGTACAAAACAGCAAAGATTACACCTTATACCTTTTGCATAATGAGCTAGCTAGAAATAACTTAACAAAGAGAACTTAAGCTAGGTCCCCCGAAACCAGACGAGCTACCTATGAACAATCTAAAAGGATCAACTCATCTATGTGGCAAAATAGTGAGAAGATTTGTAGGTAGAGGTGAAAAGCCAAACGAGCCTGGTGATAGCTGGTTACCCACAGACAGAATTTTAGTTCGACTTTAAATTTACCTAAAAAAAACAAAATTTTAATGTAAGTTTAAAATATACTCTAAAAAGGTACAGCTTTTTAGAGCAAGGACACAACCTTTATTAGAGAGTAAATATTAACATAACCATAGTTGGCCTAAAAGCGGCCATCAATTGAGAAAGCGTTCAAGCTCGACAAACAGTGCAACTTAATCCCCAACCATATTACATCAACTCCTAATTCACCTCCTGGGTTATTCTATTTAAATATAGAAGCGATAATGCTAGTATGAGTAACAAGAATTATTTCTCCTCGCATAAGTTTATATCAGAAACGGATAGACCACTGATAGTTAACAACCTGATAAGACCAGCCCAAACATAAAATACTTATCTGCCCCATTGTTAGCCCAACACAGGTATGCACCCAAGGAAAGATTAAAAGAAGTAAAAGGAACTCGGCAAACATAAACCCCGCCTGTTTACCAAAAACATCACCTCCAGCATTGCCAGTATTGGAGGCACTGCCTGCCCAGTGACGTCCGTTAAACGGCCGCGGTATCCTGACCGTGCAAAGGTAGCATAATCATTTGTTCTCTAAATAGGGACTTGTATGAATGGCCACACGAGGGTTTAACCGTCTCTTACTTCCAATCAGTGAAATTGACCTTCCCGTGAAGAGGCGGGAATATTACAATAAGACGAGAAGACCCTATGGAGCTTTAATTAATTAGCCCAAACTTATGAACTATAACCCCTACTGGGAATAACAAACTACTATTGTTATGGGCTAACAATTTGGGTTGGGGTGACCTCGGAATACAAAAAAACTCCCGAGTGATTAAAATTTAGACCTGCCAGTCAAAATGTACTATCACTTATTGATCCAATAATCTTTGATCAACGGAACAAGTTACCCTAGGGATAACAGCGCAATCCTATTTAAGAGTCCATATCGACAATAGGGTTTACGACCTCGATGTTGGATCAGGACATCCTAATGGTGCAGCAGCTATTAAGGGTTCGTTTGTTCAACGATTAAAGTCCTACGTGATCTGAGTTCAGACCGGAGTAATCCAGGTCGGTTTCTATCTATTAAATAATTTCTCCCAGTACGAAAGGACAAGAGAAATAAGGCCAACCTTACAGAGGCGCCTTAAAACTAATAGATGAAATTAAGCTTAATCTAACCAGTTTATACCTCTACAAGCCCAAGAAAAGGGGGCTTTGTTAGGGTGGCAGAGCCCGGCAATTGCGTAAGACTTAAACCCTTATCCTCAGAGGTTCAACTCCTCTCCCTAACAATATGTTCTTTATTAACATTATCTCTCTTATCGTCCCAATCCTTCTCGCCGTAGCTTTCCTTACTCTTGTTGAACGGAAAGTCCTAGGCTACATACAACTTCGAAAAGGACCAAATATTGTAGGTCCCTACGGTCTCCTCCAACCAATCGCCGATGCTGTAAAACTCTTTACAAAAGAACCCCTACGTCCCCTTACATCATCCATATCAATATTTATCCTAGCACCCATTCTAGCTCTATCATTGGCTCTTACCATATGAATTCCACTTCCCATGCCCTACCCACTCATCAACATAAACCTAGGAGTACTATTTATATTAGCCATGTCAAGTCTCGCCGTGTATTCCATTCTCTGATCAGGATGAGCCTCAAACTCCAAATACGCCCTAATCGGAGCCCTCCGGGCCGTAGCTCAGACAATTTCATATGAAGTCACACTAGCAATTATCCTCCTCTCTATTTTGCTAATGAACGGATCATTCACACTATCCACACTCATTATCACCCAAGAACATATATGACTGATCCTTCCTGCCTGACCTCTAGCTATGATATGATTTATCTCTACTCTAGCAGAAACAAACCGGGCCCCCTTCGACTTAACTGAAGGAGAATCAGAACTGGTCTCAGGATTTAACGTAGAATACGCAGCCGGACCCTTCGCCCTATTCTTCTTAGCAGAGTATGCAAACATTATCATAATAAACATCCTCACAACAATTTTATTCTTCGGCGCATTCCGCAACCCATTCTTACCAGAACTCTACTCCATCAACTTCACCATTAAAACCCTCTTACTAACCATTTCTTTCCTATGAATTCGAGCATCATACCCTCGATTCCGCTATGACCAATTAATACACCTCTTATGAAAAAATTTCCTACCACTAACTTTAGCCCTATGCATATGACACGTCGCCCTACCTATTATCACCGCAAGCATTCCACCCCAAACATAAGAAATATGTCTGACAAAAGAGTTACTTTGATAGAGTAAATCATAGAGGTTTAAACCCTCTTATTTCTAGAATAATAGGCCTCGAACCTAATCCTAAGAATTCAAAGATCTTCGTGCTACCAAATTTACACCATATTCTACAGTAAGGTCAGCTAAATTAAGCTATCGGGCCCATACCCCGAAAATGTTGGTTTATATCCTTCCCATACTAATAAAACCTCCCATCCTCATTATTATCCTAGCGACCGTCATAACCGGAACTATGATTGTGATACTAAGCTCCCACTGATTACTAATCTGAATCGGATTTGAAATAAATATGCTAGCCGTCATTCCTATTCTAATAAAAAAATTTAATCCACGAGCCATAGAAGCATCCACAAAATATTTCCTCACACAAGCAACAGCCTCAATACTACTAATGATAGGAGTTACAATCAACCTCCTCTACTCCGGTCAGTGAATAGTCTCAAAAATCTCAAATCCCGCAGCATCCATTATAATAACTATTGCCCTAACAATAAAACTAGGCCTATCTCCATTTCACTTCTGAGTCCCCGAAGTAACCCAAGGTATTTCGCTCTCATCCGGCATGATCCTACTGACATGACAAAAAATTGCACCAATATCTGTTCTATATCAAATCTCACCATCAATCAATACTGACCTCATAACACTAGTAGCCCTTGCATCTGTCCTAACTGGAGGATGAGGAGGACTTAATCAGACTCAACTACGAAAAATCATAGCGTACTCCTCCATTGCACACATAGGCTGAATAACGGCAATTATTATTTACAACCCTACAATAATATTCCTAAACCTGTCCCTGTACATTCTAATAACCCTATCAACATTTATACTATTTATACTAAGTGCATCTACCACAACCCTATCCCTCTCGCACACATGAAACAAAATTCCCCTAATCGCCTCCATCATCCTAACTCTAATGCTATCCCTAGGAGGACTTCCACCACTGTCCGGCTTCATTCCTAAATGAATAATTATTCAAGAATTAACAAAAAATGATATAATTGTTGTCCCAACACTTATAGCCATCACCGCGCTTCTTAATCTATACTTCTACATACGACTCACATACAGTACTGCACTAACTATATTCCCATCCGCAAACAACATAAAGATAAAATGACAATTTGAACACACAAAAAAGACAACTCTATTGCCCCCTCTAATTATTGTCTCAACCATACTACTCCCCATTACACCCATAATATCAATCTTGGACTAGAGGTTTAGGTTAAACAAGACCAAGAGCCTTCAAAGCTCTAAGCAAGTGCTATACACTTAACCCCTGACCAAAACACTCTAAGGACTACAGGAATTTATCCTACATCAATTGAATGCAAATCAAACACTTTAATTAAGCTAAGTCCTTACTAGATTGGTGGGTTTCCATCCCACGAAGTTTTAGTTAACAGCTAAATACCCTATAACTGGCTTCAATCTAGCTTCTCCCGCCGCGTAGAAAAAAAAGGCGGGAGAAGCCCCGGCGGCGTCTAAGCTGCTTCTTTGAATTTGCAATTCAATGTGAATAGTTCACCACAAGGCTTGGCAAAAAGAGGACTTACACCCCTATCTTTAGATTTACAGTCTAATGCTTTTATCAGCCATTTTACCTATGTTCATTAATCGATGATTGTTCTCTACTAACCACAAAGACATTGGTACTTTATATTTGTTATTCGGAGCATGGGCCGGTATAGTAGGTACTGCCCTAAGCCTTCTGATTCGAGCCGAATTAGGTCAACCAGGCACCTTATTAGGAGACGATCAAATCTATAACGTAATCGTAACCGCACATGCCTTCGTAATAATCTTCTTTATGGTCATGCCAATTATAATTGGTGGATTTGGAAACTGACTAGTTCCCCTGATAATTGGTGCTCCAGATATAGCATTCCCTCGGATAAACAATATGAGTTTCTGACTACTCCCCCCGTCCTTTCTTCTACTATTGGCGTCTTCCATAGTAGAAGCTGGTGCAGGAACAGGGTGAACCGTATATCCTCCACTAGCTGGTAACCTGGCTCATGCTGGAGCATCGGTGGATCTTACAATTTTCTCCCTACACCTAGCCGGAGTCTCTTCGATTTTAGGGGCTATTAATTTCATTACTACTATTATCAACATAAAACCCCCTGCCATATCCCAGTACCAAACCCCCTTATTTGTATGATCAGTCCTAATTACAGCGGTCCTATTGCTACTATCACTACCGGTACTGGCTGCTGGAATTACCATGCTTCTAACAGATCGTAACCTTAATACAACATTTTTTGATCCCGCTGGAGGAGGGGACCCTATTTTGTATCAACACTTATTTTGATTCTTTGGACACCCCGAAGTCTACATTTTAATCTTGCCTGGGTTTGGTATAATCTCCCACATCGTTACCTACTACTCAGGAAAGAAAGAACCATTCGGTTATATGGGGATGGTATGAGCAATAATGTCTATTGGATTCTTAGGCTTTATCGTATGAGCTCACCACATATTCACTGTAGGGATAGATGTGGATACACGAGCATACTTCACGTCTGCTACCATAATCATCGCTATTCCTACAGGAGTTAAAGTATTCAGTTGATTAGCAACGCTTCATGGAGGCAATATTAAATGATCTCCGGCTATACTGTGAGCCCTAGGTTTTATCTTCCTATTCACGGTAGGTGGCCTAACGGGTATTGTTTTAGCCAACTCATCCCTAGATATCGTTCTTCATGACACGTACTACGTTGTAGCCCATTTCCACTATGTTCTCTCAATAGGAGCAGTATTTGCTATTATGGGCGGATTCGTCCACTGATTCCCTTTATTCTCAGGTTACACCCTAAATGATACCTGAGCAAAGATCCACTTTACAATTATGTTCGTAGGGGTGAATATAACTTTCTTCCCCCAGCACTTCCTAGGACTATCAGGCATGCCCCGTCGGTATTCTGACTACCCAGATGCATACACCACTTGAAATACCGTCTCATCTATAGGCTCATTTATCTCACTTACAGCAGTGATACTTATGATCTTTATAATCTGGGAAGCCTTTGCTTCTAAGCGGGAGGTCGAAATAGTAGAACTTACTACAACTAACCTTGAGTGATTACACGGATGCCCTCCCCCATACCACACATTTGAAGAACCTACGTATGTTATCCAAAAATAAGAAAGGAAGGAATCGAACCCCCTAAAACTGGTTTCAAGCCAGCGTCATAACCACTATGTCTTTCTCAATTAGGAGGTATTAGTAAAACATTACATGACTTTGTCAAAGTCAAATTATAGGTGAAACCCCTATATATCTCTATGGCGTATCCGTTCCAACTCGGATTACAAGACGCAACTTCCCCTATTATAGAGGAGCTACTTCATTTTCATGATCACACCCTAATAATCGTATTCTTAATCAGCTCATTAGTTCTTTACATTATTACTTTAATATTAACCACTAAGCTAACCCATACAAGTACAATAGACGCGCAAGAGGTAGAAACAGTCTGAACTATTCTACCAGCCATTATCCTGATCCTGATTGCTCTGCCCTCTCTACGAATTCTCTATATAATAGATGAAATTAATAACCCATCTCTAACCGTAAAAACAATAGGCCATCAATGATATTGAAGCTACGAGTATACTGACTACGAAGATCTAAACTTTGACTCTTACATGATTCCTACACAAGAATTAAAACCAGGAGAGCTCCGACTATTAGAAGTCGACAACCGAGTTGTTCTCCCAATGGAAATAACCGTCCGAATACTTATCTCTTCAGAAGACGTATTACACTCATGAGCCGTTCCATCACTAGGCTTAAAAACTGATGCCATTCCAGGACGATTAAATCAAACCACCCTGATAGCGATACGACCAGGGTTATATTATGGCCAATGCTCTGAAATTTGCGGATCCAACCACAGCTTTATACCGATTGTTCTTGAAATAGTCCCACTGTCCTACTTCGAAACCTGATCTGCCGTAATGGTTTAACATAGACAAGACCCATTCATTAAGAAGCTATAAAGCATTAACCTTTTAAGTTAAAGACTGAGAGTTTTAATCTCTCCTTAATGAAATGCCACAGCTAGACACATCAACTTGATTAGTTATAATTCTCTCAATAATCCTAACCCTATTTATCTTATTCCAGCTGAAAGTATCAAAACACTACTACCCAGAGAACCCAGGGCTTAAGTCCATTAAGTCTACCAGCAAACGCACTCCTTGAGAAAACAAATGAACGAAAATCTATTCGCCTCTTTCGCTACCCCCACAATAATGGGTCTCCCAATCGTTGTGTTAATCGTAATATTCCCATCTATTTTATTCCCATCACCTAACCGGCTAATTAATAATCGATTAATTTCTATTCAACAATGATTGATTCAACTTACATCCAAACAGATACTAATAATTCACAACCAAAAAGGACGAACCTGAGCTCTTATACTGATATCACTAATTTTATTTATTGGCTCAACTAACCTTCTCGGATTGTTACCCCACTCATTTACACCCACAACCCAATTGTCTATAAACTTAGGAATAGCAATCCCCCTATGAGCGGGGACAGTGATTACCGGGTTCCGCCACAAAACTAAGGCTTCTCTAGCACACTTCCTGCCCCAAGGCACACCCCTCCCTCTTATCCCCATGCTAGTAATCATCGAGACAATCAGTCTATTTATCCAACCCATAGCCTTGGCTGTCCGACTAACAGCTAACATCACCGCAGGACACCTGTTGATTCATCTAATTGGAGGAGCCACTATAGCTTTAATCAACATCAGCGCTACCACGGCCCTCATTACTTTTACAATCCTAGTTCTACTTACCATTCTTGAGTTTGCCGTTGCTCTCATTCAGGCCTATGTCTTTACACTACTAGTAAGTCTATACTTACACGACAATACCTAATGACCCACCAAACCCATGCTTATCACATAGTCAACCCGAGCCCATGACCACTAACAGGAGCCTTATCCGCCCTACTTATAACATCGGGCCTCATTATATGATTTCATTATAACTCAATGTCTTTACTCACCCTAGGACTCACAACTAATATACTGACCATATACCAATGATGACGAGACGTAGTTCGAGAGGGTACATTTCAAGGACATCACACCCCTATTGTACAAAAAGGGTTACGATATGGAATAATCCTATTTATCGTATCAGAAGTTTTCTTTTTCGCTGGCTTCTTCTGAGCTTTTTATCACTCCAGCCTAGCCCCAACCCCCGAACTCGGGGGTTGCTGGCCACCCACTGGCATCATTCCCCTAAATCCACTTGAAGTCCCTCTACTCAACACCTCTGTCCTTCTAGCCTCAGGGGTCTCAATCACCTGAGCCCACCATAGCCTAATAGAAGGCAATCGTAAGCACATACTTCAAGCCCTATTTATTACTATTTCCCTAGGCGTATACTTTACACTACTACAAGCCTCCGAATATTATGAGACATCTTACACAATCTCTGACGGAGTTTATGGGTCCACATTCTTCATGGCCACCGGATTTCACGGGCTGCATGTAATTATCGGCTCTACATTCCTCGTCGTCTGTTTTATACGACAACTGCACTACCACTTCACGTCTAATCACCACTTCGGGTTTGAAGCTGCTGCATGATACTGACACTTCGTCGACGTAGTCTGACTATTCCTATATGTTTCCATCTATTGATGAGGATCTTACTTCTTTAGTATAATTAGTACAATTGACTTCCAATCAGTTAGCTTCAGACAAATCTGGAAAGAAGTAATAAATATAATACTCACTCTAATAACCAACATCACCCTGGCCTCCCTACTCGTAATAATCGCATTCTGACTTCCTCAGCTAAATATCTATGCCGACAAGACAAGCCCTTACGAATGCGGCTTCGACCCAATAGGGTCGGCACGCCTACCATTTTCTATAAAATTTTTCTTGGTTGCAATTACGTTTTTACTATTTGACTTAGAAATTGCCCTCCTACTTCCACTACCCTGGGCATCACAAACCAATAAACTAACAACTATACTTATCATGGCACTCCTCCTAATCTCACTCCTGGCCGCAAGCCTAGCATATGAATGAACCGAAAAAGGCCTAGAATGAACCGAATATGATAATTAGTTTAAACTAAAACAAATGATTTCGACTCATTAAATTATGATTTAACTCATAATTATCATATGTCCATAGTATATATTAACATCTTCCTGGCGTTCATCTTATCATTAATGGGCATACTCGTTTACCGATCCCACCTAATGTCATCACTGTTGTGTCTAGAGGGCATGATACTGTCTCTATTCGTAATAATATCTGTGACTATCCTGAATAACCACCTTACATTAGCTAGCATAATGCCAATTGTGCTGCTAGTATTCGCCGCCTGCGAAGCGGCATTGGGATTATCCCTATTAGTCATAGTATCTAATACTTATGGGACTGATTATGTGCAAAACCTGAATCTTCTACAATGCTAAAAATTATTATTCCTACCACAATACTCATCCCTCTAACATGAACATCAAAGCCCAACATAATCTGAATTAACACCACAATATACAGCCTGCTAATTAGCCTAATTAGTCTATCTTATCTAAATCAGCCTAACGATAATACCCTAAACTCGTCCTTGCTATTCTTCTCTGATTCTCTATCAGCACCACTATTGGCGCTTACAACATGACTTTTGCCACTTATGTTAATAGCAAGTCAATTCCACCTATCAAAAGAACCACTTATTCGAAAAAAACTATACATTTCAATGCTAATTCTACTCCAACTATTCTTAATTATAACATTCACCGCCACAGAACTAATCCTCTTTTATATTCTATTTGAAGCTACCCTAATCCCCACCCTTATTATTATCACCCGGTGAGGCAATCAGACCGAACGACTAAACGCGGGACTTTATTTCCTGTTTTACACCCTGACAGGATCTCTACCACTTCTTGTGGCACTTCTGTACATTCAAAATAGCATAGGCTCTCTAAACTTCCTCATAATTCAATACTGAATTCAGCCTCTACCAAACTCCTGATCTAATATTTTTCTATGATTAGCGTGTATGATGGCTTTCATAGTAAAAATACCCCTATACGGCCTCCACCTGTGACTTCCAAAAGCACATGTAGAGGCCCCTATTGCCGGCTCCATGGTACTTGCAGCCGTACTTCTAAAACTAGGAGGTTATGGCATAATACGAATCACAATTCTGCTAAACCCCTTAACCAACCTGATAGCATATCCCTTTATACTACTGTCACTATGAGGCATAATTATAACTAGCTCTATCTGCCTGCGCCAGACGGATCTTAAATCCCTAATCGCATACTCTTCCGTCAGTCATATAGCACTTGTCATCGTGGCAGTACTTATCCAAACACCATGAAGTTACATAGGAGCAACAGCTCTAATAATCGCCCATGGCTTAACATCGTCCATACTATTCTGCTTAGCCAACTCAAACTACGAACGAACCCATAGCCGTACCATAATTCTCGCACGAGGCCTCCAAACCCTTCTCCCCTTAATAGCTGCTTGATGGTTACTAGCAAGCCTCACAAATCTGGCCCTTCCTCCAACAATTAACCTAATCGGGGAGTTATTCGTAGTAATGGCCTCATTCTCATGATCCAATATCACAATTATCCTAATAGGAACAAATATTATCATTACCGCCCTTTATACCCTATACATGCTAATTACTACACAACGCGGCAAACACACCCACCACATCAAAAACATCAAACCGTCTTTTACACGGGAGAATGCCCTAATAATCCTACACTTACTGCCCCTGCTTCTCCTGTCTATCGACCCTAAAATTATTCTGGGGCCTATCTACTGTAGGCATAGTTTAACAAAAACATCAGATTGTGAGTCTGACAATAAAAGCTCAAGTCTTTTTGCCTACCGAAAAAGTATTGCAAGAACTGCTAACTCATGCTCCCATGCATAAAAGCATGGCTTTTTCAACTTTTATAGGATAGAAGTAATCCATTGGTCTTAGGAATCAAAGAATCGGTGCAACTCCGAATAAAAGTAATAAATATATTCGCTTCCTGCATAATCACTGCCCTAATCTTACTCATCCTGCCAATTATTATTACTTCTACCAAACTCTACAAAGACAAATCGTACCCCCATTATGTAAAAACAGCAACCTCCTACGCATTTATAATTAGCATAATTCCTGCAATAATGTTCATTTACTCCGGACAAGAAATAGTTATCTCAAACTGACACTGAATAACGATCCAAACCATAAAACTATCAATAAGCTTCAAGCTAGACTACTTCTCGATAATTTTTGTACCCGTAGCCTTATTCGTTACATGATCTATCATGGAGTTCTCTATATGATATATGCACTCGGACCCCTACATCAACCGGTTTTTTAAATACCTACTCATATTCCTTGTCACTATAATAATCCTAGTGACTGCAAATAACATATTTCAACTATTTATCGGCTGAGAAGGAGTAGGTATTATATCTTTCTTACTCATTGGATGGTGATACGGTCGAACCGATGCAAACACAGCCGCCCTACAAGCCATCCTCTATAACCGAATTGGAGATGTCGGGTTTATCATAGCTATAGCATGATTTTTACTACACCTTAATGCATGGGACCTTCAACAAATTTTTATATCAGCTAGTGATAATCTTAACCTTCCCCTACTCGGCCTTTTACTAGCAGCTACCGGCAAATCTGCCCAATTCGGACTACACCCATGACTTCCTTCAGCTATAGAAGGTCCGACCCCCGTATCAGCCCTACTCCACTCCAGTACTATAGTTGTCGCAGGAGTATTTCTACTAATTCGCTTCCACCCGCTAATAGAACAAAACCTAACTATCCAAACTCTTACTCTGTGTTTAGGGGCCGTTACTACACTATTCACTGCAATCTGCGCCCTTACACAAAATGATATTAAAAAAATTGTTGCCTTCTCTACCTCAAGCCAACTAGGACTTATAATTGTAACAATCGGCATCAACCAGCCTTATTTAGCCTTTCTGCATATCTGCACCCACGCATTTTTTAAAGCCATACTATTTATGTGCTCCGGATCAATTATCCACAGTCCAAATGATGAACAAGACATTCGAAAGATAGGCGGGCTATTTAAAGCCCTCCCCTTTACCACTACCTCCCTTATTATCGGAAGTCTCGCACTAACAGGCATACCATTCCTCACAGGATTCTATTCCAAAGACCTAATTATTGAGACCGCCAACACGTCGAATACCAACGCCTGAGCCCTCTTAATTACCCTCATTGCCACATCCATAACCGCCGCCTATAGCACTCGAATTCTATTCTTCGCACTACTAGGTCAGCCCCGCTTTACCCCTGTAATTTCCATCAACGAGAATAATCCTCACCTAACTAACTCTATTAAACGCCTACTTCTCGGGAGTGTATTCGCAGGGTATGTTATTTCCCACAGTATTACTCCCACTACCATCCCACAGATGACTATGCCTCATCATCTGAAAATGACTGCCCTCACAGTAACCATCTTGGGTTTCATCCCGGCACTAGAACTAAACCTTACAATGCAAGGGCTCAAATTCAACCGCTCATCACACTATTTTAAGTTTTCAAACCTTCTTGGCTATTACCCTGCCATTATACACCGTCTGGCACCCAAGATAAGCCTATCCATAAGCCAAAAATCAGCATCAACACTTCTAGACCACATCTGGCTAGAAAATGTTCTGCCAAAATCAATTGCATTATTCCAAATAAAATCCTCCACTCTAATTTCAAACCAAAAAGGCCTCATTAAGCTCTATTTTCTCTCATTCATAATCACCATGGCTCTTAGCCTCTCAATCCTTAGTTACCACGTGTAACCTCTATAATAACTAACACACCAGTTAATAATGACCAACCAGTAACAATTACTAATCAAGTACCATAACTGTATAACGCCGCAATACCCATAGCCTCTTCACTAAAAAATCCAGAGTCACCTGTATCATAAATAACCCAATCTCCTATACCATTAAACTTTAATACTACCTCCACCTCATCATCCTTTAAAATATAACAGGCAGTCAACAATTCAGACAACAGCCCAGTGATAAAAGCCGCTAATACAGCCTTATTAGATACCCAAACCTCAGGATACTGCTCTGTGGCCATGGCGGTTGTATAGCCAAAAACCACCAGCATACCCCCTAAATAAATTAAGAACACCATTAGACCCAAGAAGGACCCTCCGAAATTCAACACGATAGCACAACCAATCCCACCACTAATAATTAACACCAACCCGCCGTAAATAGGAGATGGCTTCGTAACAAATCCCACAAAGCTCATCACAAAAACAATACTTAAAATAAATACAATGTATGTTATCATTATTCCCACATGGAATTTAACCATGACTAATGACATGAAAAATCATCGTTGTATTTCAACTATAAGAACATTAATGACCAACATTCGAAAGACCCACCCTCTAGCTAAAATCGTTAACGACTCATTCATCGACCTTCCTGCACCATCAAACATTTCTGCCTGATGAAACTTTGGGTCCCTACTAGGTGTATGCCTCATTCTACAGATTATAACAGGTCTATTTCTAGCAATACACTATACATCTGACACAGCCACTGCTTTTTCATCAGTCACACACATTTGCCGAGACGTCAACTATGGCTGGATTATTCGTTACATACATGCAAATGGAGCATCCATGTTTTTTATCTGCCTCTTCATGCACGTAGGACGAGGCTTATACTATGGATCCTATGTATTCATAGAAACATGAAACATCGGAATTATTCTACTGTTCGCAACCATAGCCACAGCATTTATAGGCTACGTTTTACCATGAGGACAAATATCGTTCTGAGGGGCAACCGTAATTACAAATCTCTTATCTGCCATCCCCTATATCGGAACCGATCTAGTAGAATGAATTTGAGGAGGGTTCTCAGTAGACAAAGCAACTCTAACACGATTCTTCGCATTTCACTTTATTTTTCCATTCATCATCGCAGCATTAGCAATAGTACATCTCTTATTCCTTCACGAAACGGGATCCAACAACCCTTCAGGAATAACATCTGACTCTGACAAAATCCCATTTCATCCCTACTATACAATCAAAGACATCCTAGGAGTCCTACTCCTCCTTTCAGTCCTAATATCACTAGTCCTATTCTCACCAGACCTTTTAGGAGACCCAGACAACTACACTCCCGCAAACCCTCTCAACACTCCCCCACATATTAAACCCGAATGATACTTCCTATTTGCCTATGCCATTCTTCGATCCATCCCTAATAAACTAGGAGGAGTTCTCGCTCTAGTATTCTCTATCCTAATCCTAGCACTCATCCCCCACCTCCACACTTCAAAACAGCGTGGAATAATATTCCGACCTCTTAGTCAATGCTTATTCTGACTTTTAACTGCAGATCTTCTCACCCTAACTTGAATCGGAGGACAGCCAGTGGAACACCCTTTTATCATCATTGGCCAAATTGCTTCCATCCTATATTTCACCATCTTATTGATTCTAATACCAATCATTAGCATTATCGAAAACAACCTTCTAAAATGAAGAGTCTTTGTAGTATACTAATTACATTGGTCTTGTAAACCAAAAATGGAGACTAATTACTCTCCCTAAGACTCAAGGAAGAGGCACACGCCCCACCGTCAGCACCCAAAGCTGAAATTCTTCTTAAACTATTCCCTGACACCCACGCTATCTATATATTACAACTGCCCCACCCTAAAACTTATCCTATGTACGTCGTGCATTACTGTTATGCCCCATGCATATAAGCAAGTACATACGTCTATAAAATTACATAAGACATGCTATGTTTAATCTTACAATAATCTCTGTCAAGGACATACATGATTGCACGTCACCCAGTCCAATAAGGGATTTATCACCATGCCTCGAGAAACCATCAACCCTTGCTCGCAGTGTCCCTCTTCTCGCTCCGGGCCCATATTAACGTGGGGGTGTCTATCATGGAACTATACCTGGCATCTGGTTCTTACCTCAGGGCCATCTTACTTGTTCACTCCAATCCTACTAATCCTCTCAAATGGGACATCTCGATGGACTAATGACTAATCAGCCCATGATCACACATAACTGTGGTGTCATGCATTTGGTATCTTTTTTTTTGGGGGGGGGAACTTGCTATCACTCAGCTATGACCGCAACGGCACTAACTCTAACCTACATCTGCACTCAGGGAATATGCCCGTCGCGGCCCCGACGCAGTCAGATGATCTGTAGCTGGACTTATTCATTATCATTTATCAACTCCGTGCACAATTCAAGGTGCTATTCAGTCAATGGTTTCAGGACATAAAGGTTTTACACACACACGTACACACGTACACACGTACACACGTACACACGTACACACGTACGCACGTACACACGTACGCACGTACACACGTACGCACGTACACACGTACGCACGTACACACGTACACACGTACGCACGTACACACGTACGCACGTACACACGTACGCACGTACACACGTACGCACGTACACACGTACGCACGTACACACGTACACACGTACGCACGTACGCACGTACACACGTACGCACGTACACACGTACACACGTACGCACGTACGCACGTACACACGTACACACGTACACACGTACACACGTACACACGTACACACGTACACGCGCGCACGCAAGATACTGAGTTAGCTCATACAAACCCCCCTTACCCCCCGTAAACTTACGCTACCCACTATACACCTATATATGTCCCGCCAAACCCCAAAAACAGGACTAAGTATATATGATACTCATAAGCTCTATGTAAATATTGTACAAATGTATTGCTACTCCAGTTAACTTAACTCAGCGATTTCACACTCGCCAGATCTTGCTGTCTATCTATAGATATCATTTCTTTGATATTTTATTTTGCCGCCCTCTACAATCCTTACCCACAATGCCGTAAACAAAA